CTATGATTGTACTTTTCTGAAAAAACCCAAAGCCCCTTATCGGATTTGAACCGATGACTTACGCCTTACCATGGCGTTACTCTACCACTGAGTTAAAAGGGCTTATTTGATTAAATTTCCCAACGGGTCGCTATGTAGATAAAATATCTATATGTACATATATTATATACATAAGTATATGCACAAGACTCATAGTGGCTAGTGGTTTATTTTTAATAATCAAATGGATTTGCCTAGGAAGTCTAGGGTAAATTGTTTTAAGACTGACCCTACTTTATTTTATTGAAATGATTCCTATCAAAGAAAAATTGACTTGATTGATACATAACACGGACACTTACCAATTCGACATAAAAGAAATTTCAAGATATTTCATCGAATCGTGTGATGAAGAGATTCTACTTGTCCCCTTGAACTAAATTTTTATAGAAAATTTTCAATAACTTGTTGATCTCGCTTAATAGATTTATTTTAATAGATTTATTGGTTGTTACTTTCCTGGTTTAGTGTGAGATAGAGATAAGGATATCTCATCTTAACAATGAATGAAAGCAAAAAAAATAGAACTGACCTCTCCCGTTTCTTTTCTGACGGACCAATCATTCCCTGAAAAATCCTATCCCTAGTATTCTTTCCAGTTCTTTGTATTTCTTTTTTTTTTTACAAGTTTTTTTTATTCAATTCTAAAGAATATAGATTTCTATACTAGATTTATATAGAGAATGTCGATTCAGTAGAATCGATTCATGAATATGAATGACGAATCAAAAAATTCGATACAATTCTCTGAAAAACGTAAAGATCCCTCAGATCTAATCATACCATTCCGTTATATTGACAATTTCAAAAAACTGATCATACTATGATCTATAGTATGAGGACGGTTGAGCAAGTTAGCCCCCATCGTCTAGTGGTTTAGGACACCTCTCTTTCACGGAGGCAGCGGGGATTCGAATTCCCCTGGGGGTAGGGTACTACGAAAGGAAGTTGATCATGGATTACCAATAAGCCTAAAATTGATTCTTCCTGGGTCGATGCCCGAGTGGTTAATGGGGACGGACTGTAAATTCGTTGGCAACATGTCTACGCTGGTTCAAATCCAGCTCGGCCCAATAATTCGCCAATCTACCATGAGATGGTATAACCCACCTTGTCCTTCAGAAATACCGCATACGAAGCTAAAAAAGAAGAAAATCTTCTGCTAGATCCCTTATTTCCCTGGGATTGTAGTTCAATTGGTCAGAGCACCGCCCTGTCAAGGCGGAAGCTGCGGGTTCGAGCCCCGCCAGTCCCGACGGATCCAATATCCAATAAATACATCAATTCATTTCACCCTTTCTATGAAAGGGTGTCGGGGGGCATAATTTCATTCCCAAGCAAAAAGGAGTCTTTGTTTCTTTTTTCTTTCCTATGTTTTCCATTTCGCGTTTATTGTTTGTTTAGGTTTGTAACTATGTGACTAATCGAAGTGGAAGGGCAATCTGATAATCCTTCATCAGAGGATTATCCAAGCAAGACGCAAGGTAAGTTATAGAAAAAAACAAGGAAACGGATAATAAATACAAAGAATTTTGGATTAATTGGTTCATAAATCCAAATTTTTTTTTCGGTATGGATAAAAGAACTTCCTATGTTATACTATTCAAGTCTCGACTACTAGTTGATTTGATAGATCAGATATTGTTATTCATGATATTGATCCCATTCAAGATCATCGAGAGGTAATTCATTCATTGAATTTACAGACGAAAGATTTATCATCTCTATGGGATTAAATCCCGAGTTATTGCGAAGTAAAAAAACCGATGAGATTATGGAAGTAAATATTCTTGCATTTATTGCTACTGCACTATTCATTCTAGTTCCTACCGCCTTTCTACTTATCATTTATGTAAAAACAGTTAGTCAAAATGATTAATTCAATTTAATTTTCATGAGTTCTTATCAAAAATTGACGAAGTCAAATGAAAAGGATTCCAATTTCGCGTCTTAACTTAAATGAAATGCGCGGACTTTAATCGGCAGTATTCTATGAATTTGATAGTATGGTAGAAAGAAATAGATGAATCCTTCTTTCTACCATACTATCGATCTCTTATTCTATAAAGTTTTAATCTAGAATAAAGATAGATTCTATAGATCAATCTACAACATTCTGTTCATATAATATATATGTGTCTATTTATTCCATATATTGTATGTTATTGACATAACACCCAATTCTATTTATTTGCTACATCTATTTGTTCCGATCAATCTGAGATAATTCTTATTTTAGGATTCTAATTCCTTTCCTTTTCCCAATTTTCCTAATAAGGAAGAGGAAACCTCACCTATTTTTAACGCCCAAACCATCATATGAAATAAGTCGATAAAGCATAAATCGCCTTTCTACTTTCTAAGATTAGAAACCTAGAAACCAAGCGATAAATGCCTAATATGTGACTCGTCCGAAGCAAGATCTTATTATTGCATAGTCTCTCGTTAGATAACTACTATAATATCATTTCTCAGAGAAAGTTCGTATACACTTAACAAAACCACTTGTTCTTTGAACGAAAAGTAATCAAACAAAAAAAGGGGGTCCGGTCTTCCTCAGTATCCATCTATAAAGATAGTAAGAGCCAATTCCATTTATTGAAATAGAAAATTTCGGAAGAATCTTAGGTTGGAATAAATTTCTAATCATCTGAATCCCCCTCTTTTCGAAATACAAACACGGGAATCGCTCAAGTATCTCTTTGATTGAAAGAGTATGATTCATATCATAGATTACTCCATTGGACTTCAATGAAATTCGAAATTCAGATATTTTAAATAGTTCAAAACGCGTTGCAGAACGATCTATAAAACAAGTGATACGGTTTGATTCCTCAACTCAATTAGTAGTACTTCTAGAGCCCACCTCTTCCCCACACTACGAGTGAAAGGGAAAATGTAAAGATTACCATTAAAGCAGCCCAAGCGAGACTTACTATATCCATGTGAATTATGTCTCCTATCTCTATAAATATAAATACAAAGGAATTATTCCTCACTAATAATAGTGGAATCAATGGTGCAGAGTCAAAAAAGGGGGATTTTGACCGAACACTGTTGAGAAACCAATCCAATAAATTGAGAAACCAATCCAATAAATCGATTCTGATTTCGAATCGGGAAAGATTAAATACAAGCAAAATATCCCAAGGGAATAGGAACATGTGAATAATAAGGACTATCTTTTTGTTTTGTTGACCCTCGTAAGTAAAAACGGAAAGGGAGAAATCACTAAAAAAGATAAATCACTATCTAGTACAGACCTCTATTTCCCCTAATCCATATCCCCTTATCCCGATTATCTCTGAGGGGTAGGGGGCTTGACTAAGGGGTTATCGAAAATAAATTCTTTCTTTTTTTTTTCTATAAAAAAAATTCTCCATCGAATCTAATATTGATTGGATACCCCAGCGCTCAGAGATTCTCGCAAGTCCGTCGTATATAACGCAACTTCCGCCCCTTTCCAAAATTATAAATTGAATCAAATTTCTTAGCAGGCTCTACAATCTAATCCAAGATCCAGTCATTAGACAGTCCCTTAGTAATAGAAGGGAATCATAAAGTCTTGAAAGCCACCTACTATAGAATAGATTATAATATTTCCTTGAATCCTAGATGCGAACGAGGATTCACAATCTTTTCTTTTCGAAAAACCTCAGACCAAATGTTTAGAATCAAACAAAACAAAGTATCAACAGTCTGTTTCCTCTGTTTCTGTCGGAGAATTATTCTCCGAGTTATATCAGCAGAACAGAAGAAAAGAAGAGATTTCGGGTTTGTTGTTTGATCAGGCGACACCCGGATTTGAACTGGGGAAAAAGGATTTGCAGTCCCCCGCCTTACCACTCGGCCATGCCGCCAAAATGATACAAAAATCTTCTCGGATTACTGAATTTTTATTGTACTTGCATTTTGAGTCCTGTTTTCCTTAATTCCTAAAAAAAGCACCCCTTACTCTTTTTTGTTTTGGATTTGATCTATTCCTTCGATTGATTCTATAGTATCTCAAGTATCTCAAAATCCACAATGCTAAAAACATTCTCTCGCTTTTCTATTGAGAAATCACATGTGGATTTTCAGCCGACAAATTGGAACCATTAACCATTGACTGCTTATGCTTACTTCGAATTCATGAACGATTCTGGGATTTGAATCTCAAATTTGTGTTTTACTAATGACATACATAAGAAAATACAAATTGAGACAAAACTAATCGGTATTTATTTTTTTAATCAAAAAATCCTTCTCAATTTCAATTATAACAAAACATATGAGTCTATGTAAACCCCAGAACATAAATTACAGATATCTATTATTTAGATATGTTGTTGCTAGGGAATTATCATAAAATTATTCTACTTCATTTTTGCATTGAATAGAGATTTTCGTTTGATAAAGCACGACCCAGGCTGTCCCGAATAGAAGGTAATAAAAGATAAGTCGAATATTATAGCCATCCGCATACGTGTTTAATAAATGCAACCCTTCTTATACACTTCAAATGGTATTCTACTCAAAAATCAGTAAAGTACAAATATCTCTCTTCTCTGCGAATCATTTTTTGAACGACGAAATTCGTCGGTTAAGTGTTCACAAAAGGGATTCTATATTGTTTCTGATTTTTGTGTCTTTATCTCCCAAATACTGAATCTTTTTATTTTTATCAAATTCGAATATGTAATATTAAATATTATATAAAAAATATTATATAAATATAATTTGATAATTTGAATCATTTTATTTTTCTTTTGTCTATACAAAATCCTATGGCCTTAATAGGTCTAAGTGACAAAATTCTGTTTTTAGTACTGTTTTATCAATTCCTTTCCATTTGGATCTGTTCCAACTTCCAATTTAAGTTTTAAGTATAAAATTCTCTTTATTCTTCTGTTCATACGTAATTCATACATTTCATTACAAATATGGAGTTGGGTAAAATTTCATGTGATTCAGTAAACAGA